TTTTTTTTTATTTTTATTTAGTTTAATTTATCTACCTATAGTTATAACTATTGAACCTATCATAGCTAATAAAAGAATTAATGAAATCATTATTAGTCATAATGAATAATTACTATACATTATATTACCTATTGCATTAATATGTGTTATATCTATTAAATTACTATCTCAATTTATACTATTAGAATAATTTATTATTTCTTTTAAAGTCTCTTCATAAAAAGATCATGAAAATAAATTTAATATATTTAATTGTATAACTGTTCTTATTATTTTTTGTCCTAATATATAAACTAATGTTATCATACTTAATATAGCTAATGGTATATAGTTATTATTAGTACTTAATAATTCTGAAATTCTTATATTTATTAACATTAAAATAAATAAAAATAAAATGGAAACTGCTCCAATATACACTAATAAATATGATAAACCTATAAATGTTAAACCTATTAATATTAAATATACAGAAATTGTTGAAAATAAAGCTATTAAAAACAAAACAGAGACTATTGGATTCTTACTTATTATTGTATAAATACCAAATATGATACTTATAAATGCTAATACATCTAATACACTAGGCTTAAAACCATAACACATTGTTTCAATATATAAATTCATGAATATTATATTTATCCCCACAAAAAAAAATGGAATCATGTGATTACCATAGATATGCAAAATGATAATTAGGAAGAGAAGGAATTGAACCTTCGATGACTTAGAGTCATTGAGTTTACAGCTCAACTCGTAAACCAACAAACGAAGCCTTCCTAAAGGATTAAATTTGTTTAAATTATTAACCCCGTGCAATTTCCATTACACGAACCTTATTTCGACTTAACACCAATTAAAGTCATACATTCGAAAATAGTATGTATATATTATATAACAAATTTTATATATTTTTATATACATAAATCAAACTTTTTGCAATTCTTCTTTCGGCGCCTGACGAGTGGTTAGTACCTAACTGAGAAACGATTCACCGTTACGTGGTGATTAACGATTACTAGTAATTCCTTATTTATGTAGTCGAGTTTCAGACTACAATCCATATTAATCTATTTTATGGATTAGCTCATTTTCACATTTTAACATCCTTTTGTTAAGATAAGTGTGGCACGTCTATAGCCCACAATATTTTGGCCATGATGACTTGTCTTGATCCTATATATATAGTCCGATCTAGTGGCAAGGGTATATTATACTCATAAATAATACCAAGGTTTTCGCTAATTGTAGGAATTAACCTAATCTCACGACATTAACTAAAGACAGCCGTGCAACGCATGTAATATAATTAAATATTATTCAAATTGTGGTAAGATTCGTCGCGGGTCATCGAATTAAATAACATACTTCACTACTGGTTTCAGAGACGGCCTAATGATTTCAGTTTAAATGTTGCCATTGTACTCTTGAGGTGGAATGCTTACACTTTTATTTATAAGCTAAAAAAATTTTTTTTAGATTATGACATTCATAGTTGTCTGCTTGGACTACTAGGGTATCTAATCCTGCTCGTTACCCAAGCCTTCGTACCTCAACGTCAGTTTTTACAAGGAAAGTCGTATTAACTATTATCTGTCTCTTTGTTATTTGCGAATTAAATCTCTTCTTCAAAGATTCATTTTTTCTCATATAAAACTCTAGAAAAAAAGTACCCTTTTAAGGTTTAATTTTCCGTCTATGTACACTTTAAACCTAATTAAGATGACTTACACTTGTCTCTTACGTATTACCGCGACTGCTGGCACGTAGTATTGGTCAAGACTAATAAATAGATAATTGTCATTATCTTTAATCTATTTAGAACTTTAGACGATCGTGTCGTTAACTGTATTAATAGTAATTAATACATTTTTCATTCTTCCAAGTTGCTGGTTCAACCGTTAGGTCATTGACCAATATTCCCCACTGCTGTACTATAAACGCATTAGGTGTTTCTCATTCCTAATGTGGTCGATCAACCTCTCAGTTACGACTACGGTTTTGTTAGTTAATTATCATTTTAACTAATAATACAAACCGAAATATTATTAACATTTTAAAGCGAAAATTTTTTTTTCTTTTTATATAAGGAATTTAGCCTTTCTTTAAGGTAGTCAAAATATTAATTACTCACCTGTTTACCACTTCATTATTTTTATTTAATGACGTTCGATTAGCATGTGTTAAGCACTTGGATAGCATTCAGTCAGAGCCATCATCAAACTCAATTTATTTTTTTTGGATTAATATCCTAATAATATATTTAACCTTTTTTTTTTGTTATACGGTTTTTTATTTTTTTTTTTTTTTATTAAAATATAATATTTAGATATAATTAAGCCATGTTCTGTATTTATTATCTAAATATAAATTTAAATTTAGTTAGTGTAGGGGTAAAGCTCGATATATCAAATTAAAATTTGTTTTTTGTTTCTTCTAATATCCCAAAATTTTTAATATTATATATTTATATATACATTTATAACTATGGACTTTCCTTTTTATATCATTTTTTTTTTTATTAGTTTAACTTAATGTAATTCTAATGAATCTCTTATATATGAACAAGTTAATACAATAAATACTTGACTTTGTATAAATGCTATACCTAATTCTAAACCAGAAAAAGCAAATATAAAAGCTAATGGTATTAAACCTATTAAAAAGTAAAATAAACCTGAACTCATAATTTTAAATGTAAAATCACTTAATATTACTAATAACATATGTCCACTTAAAATATTAGCACTTAAACGTAAACCTAATGATACATTACGAGCTAAATATGATATTAATTCAATTAAGACTAATAAAGGTAATAAACCTAAAGGACAACCTGATGGTACAAATAGAGAAAAGAATTTTAATTGGTGTTTTTGAAAACCTAATATAGTAGCACCCAATACTACAGTAAAACTAATAAAGAATGTTAGTATAAAATGTGATGTTGAAGAAAAACTATATGGAATTAAACCTAATAAATTATTCATTAAGATAAATATAAATAAACCATAAATAAAAGGAAAATAATTTTGACCTTCTTTAGAATTTATTTGATTTATTACAACACTATGTACAGTTGCATAAATTGATTCTTTAGTTAATGTCCAAGAATTTGATATTAATTTATTATTATATGTAATTAATAAATGTAAACCTAAGATTATTATTGTACTAATTACTAAATAAAAACCAAAATTTGTTATTGAGATTTTTAAGCTTAGAACATTAAGATTTATACTAAGATAATCTTTAATTTCAAATTGATCTAAAGGACTTACTATATAATTAAACATTATTAAAAATTTTTTGTTTTGTGTAGTTACAGATATTTAATATAAATTTAATTAGAATTTTGATAAAAATAACTTAAATTATTAAATCTTATAATATTTTATAAGAAGATTTTATATTAAATACTACTGTATATTAATGTTGAAACAGAATAATTTAAACCATCTAAAATAGGAGAAGGGTAAATACCAAAAAGTACAGTAAATACAACAAGAGTTAATAATAATATGAATTCTCTTTTACTTAAATCTTTAACATAATTAAAAAAATATGAAGAATATTTACCACCAAAAGCTATTCTATTAAACATAAATATTGTATATGCTGCTGAAAATACAATAGAACTACTAGCTAATACACCTAATATAGATATTCTTTCAAATATACCATAAAGAGACATAAATTCACCAATAAAGTTTAAAGTCAAAGGAGAACCACAATTACCTAAAGAAAGTATATAAAATAATATACAGAATATAGGCATTAATTGTGCCATACCTCTATAATATGTAATTAATCTAGTTGAAGATCTATCGTATAAAACACCACCAACACAAATAAATAAACCTGAAGAAACAAAACCGTGAGCTAAACCTAAAGTAATTGCACCTTCTATACCTTGAATTGTATTACTAAAAGCACTTAAAAGATAAACAGCTGCATGAGAAACAGATGAATAAGCTATTAATTCTTTAATATCAATAGTTCTTAATGTACTAAAACTAGCATAAAGTATAGTAATAACACCTATAACATATACTATATAAGTATAATCTATAGTAGCTTTAGGTAATAAAGGTAATATTAATCTAAATATACCATATAAACTTAATTTTAATACAATACCAGCTAATATAATACTACCAGCTAAAGGTGATTCAACATGAGCTTTTAATAATCAAGTATTTAAAAATATTGTTGGTGTTTTTACAGCAAAAGATAAAAATATACCATAAAATAAAAATATTTGTGTTACATAACTATAATTTGCTTTAGATAATGCATCAAAATCTGTAGCACCCATTATAGAAGACATAGTTATAATAGAAAGTAACATAAATAATGAACCTAATAAAGTATATAAGAATAAATAAAAACTAGCTCTAACTTTATCACTAGAACCAAATAATCCAATTAATATAAATAAAGGAGGTAATATACTTTCAAAAAAAATATAAAATAATAATATATCTAAAACTAAAAACACAGCTAATAATAATGTTTCTAACAATAATATAATTATTACAAAAGATAATACATTTTTAGACTCTATAGAGTTTCAATTAGATACTAATGAAATAGGCATAATTATAGTTGTTAATAGTAAAAAATATATAGATATACCATCTATACCTAAATATAAATCAAAATAACTTATTTTATATATTTCTTCTAATTGTATAAATTGAAATTGTTTACTACTAAAATCAAATAAAATAAATATAATTAATGAAATAATTAAATTAATTATTAAAGTAATTAAACCTAAAGTTTTTATTTTATTATTAGAATATTGAAAAGAGAATAAAAATACAATTAAAAATATACCAATTAAAGGTATTAATAATAAAGATAGTAAATATAACATGTTTATAAAATGAAAATTAATAAGAAACTAACAATAACTAAAGTAATACCTAGTCTAATAACTAGAAAAATAAATTGTTTAAAGTTCTAACTGAAAATAATGTAAATTTTATTGATATTATTAAATAAAAAGCTAATTTTCTATGTAATAAAATTAAAGATAAAATTCTTGATTTTGATTATAAATATAAGTTTTATCAATTTAAAAATAAATATGATATTTAAATAATAAAAAATATTAGTGATACTAAAGTAGTAAAAATTAAATATTTATTATATGAGTAAAACTGAGATTTACAATCATATGTATATAATTTATTTTATTAGGATGCCCCAGATAAAAAGGATATAATTTTAATTACATTAATTAAAAACCTCTAAACTTTTAAATTATTATAAATAATAAAAATTTTTCCCTTTTTTATATAATAAGTTTTAAATGATTTATTACTTAACTTATTTTAGTATACCCATAAGAAGTTAAGTTTTTTTCATTTTATTTTTTCTTATTAAATAAATTATCAAACCCTCCCCTCCCTACCTAATTGTGATTATTTAAATAAATCAAATAATCAATAAAATTAAATACAAAACACATTAATTAAATAATAATAATATTTTATTTAAATAGAAAAAAAAGCGAAATTAAAAATAAAGATTAAATTAATGAAATATTACAAGGTAAAATATTTAGACCTAAAACTATACAAGGTAATAAAACAACATAAGCTATAATAATAGGTAATAAAATTGTTCAACAAACAGACATTAATTGATCAAATCTAATTCTAGGGAATGAAGCTCTAACTCAAATAAACACAAATATAAGGAAAGATGTTTTTAATGCTAAGTTTAAACTAGATAAACCATTAACTAAAAAATCAGAAAATAAAGAATTAAAGTCAAAACAGTTAAAACCAAATAAAACTGTTAATGAATTAAAAAAATAAAAAATAATATTTAAAGGTAAAATATTTAAATAACCACCTAAAAATAAAATACTAGTTAATATACAAATTAAAACAATACTAGCATATTCAGCTAAAAAAAAGAAAACAAATATAACAGCAGAATGTTCTGTCATAAAACCACTAACTAATTCAGATTCCACATAAACTTATTTTTTTTTGAAATAAAATAAAAAATTAAAAACATTACCACTTTTAATATATTTACTAACAGTTGAATTACTAATATTTAAATATTTAGCTAATTCAACATTATTTTTAAAAATTTTAATTAAATTAAAATTTAAATCATAAAGACCAACATCTAATTTATTTAAATTAAATTTAGATTTAGATTTATATTTAGTATTTAATAATTTAGAATTATATAAATAATTTACATCAAATTTTTCAATATATTTAATTTCTAAATCTGTTAATTTTTTTAAATTATAAGGACTTAAAAAATCTAATACATTAAAAGTAAAATTATTTAGACCATATTCTTTAATATCGATCTGTAATGCTTTATTAGATTTTTTACCTGAAATATGTTCTAATAAACGTTTATATAAATCTTTAGTACAACCAATATATTGTTTATTATTAATAATATTAATAATAATATAAACACCAGATTTATTTTTTAAAACATTACGATAACAATTTATAATTTTCATATTATCTAAATAAAACAAAAAATCTTTAGATAAATTTATATTAGATAAATTATGATTATTAAAAGTAGAATATAAAAATAAATTTGATAAGTTTATAATTTCCTTAAACAATAACATTTTCATGTTATATGGACTATTTTTTATTAAATATAATTAATCAATTATAATTTAATGATTGCGTATAGTCTCTGAAGAACTAATAACTAGTTTCCTGCTAATTAACCTAATAATTAGATATTTTTAGCAATTAGCAATCTTTAAAGAAGCCGAATCTTTATACTACAGCTTCTGCTAAATCAAAAGGAGCTCTATTAGTTTCTGCAATACAACCTATAAAAAATATAATAAAAATAGGTAATAAAGGTAAAATAAAAAGTACAACTTTTTGACTTTCTATAATAACAGTTAAATTTAAACTACCAGTAAATAAAATTACTAATAAAATAACAGAACTTAAAATTAATTCATAACTAATTAATTGAGCTGTACTTCTTAATGAACCTAAAAAAGCATATTTAGAATTAGCAGATCAACCAGCTAATAATATACCATATGTAGCTAATGAAGATACAGCTAACATATATAAAATACCTAAACTAAAATCTGAAATAAATAAACCTGAACCATAAGGTATAACAGCATAACCTAATAAAGAAAAAATTAAAGTAATAATTGGACCAAGAAAAAATAATATAATATTAGATTGTGTAGGAGCAACATATTCTTTTAATAATAATTTTAATGCATCAGCAAATGCTTGAAGTAAACCATAATAACCTACAATATTAGGACCTAATCTTCTTTGCATACTAGCCATTGTTTTTCTTTCAGATATAGTAACAAAAGCCACAATAAGTAAAGCAGGTAGAACAACTAATAAATTTTCTAAAATTGATATAAATGTATACATATTATTAATAAAAATTACTATAATTAAAAATTAGTAATTTTATATCTATCTTATTTATATTACTAAATAAATTATTAATATTAATATAACTATAGTTAAATTTTGTATATTTTGTAAAACTAAAATAAACATCTACTATTTATATACATAATTAAATTTAATAATAATATGTATAAGGAGTTATGGGAAATTGAATCCCTAATTATAGATTTGCAATCCTAATACAGAACCATCTGCTATAACTCCAAATTGGTTTTAATTATCATATACATGATTTTTATTTAATATATTAAAGAATAACCTTTTCATATTTTTATATTAAAATTATACATTTGTTTACTATCTATTTTTAATGCATTTTTACCTAATTCAAATGCAAAACCTAAAGTTAAAATAAGAAAAAATATAAGCATAATTATTAAACCATATAAATTATTAAAATATGCACTAACTATATAAGGATAAACTAGTAATATTTCTAAATCAAATAAAAGAAATAATAAAGCAAATATAAAAAAAGATATACTAAATTGAGTTCTATTTTGACCTAAAAATGAATGAAAACCACATTCAAATGCACTATCTTTTTCTTGATAAGGATTATGTACAGATAATAGTAAATTAATTACTAATAATACAGATGCTAATATTGGTATAAATAAAAAAAAAAAAGTTGTACTTGACATATTTTATTTATTATTAATATATATATAAGCTAATAACACTATAAATTAAAGCAATTAAGAAATATCACCATATAAATATTTCTTAGCAGCTAATCGTACTTTTGAATTATATTTTGCTATATTTTCTTTTCCTGTTATATTATTTGCAGCACATTCCTTTAAATGTTCTTTCATTAATAATTCTAATTGTTTACGTTCTGATAAATCTAAATTTAATTTAGTAATTTGTAATATTTGTTTTTCTCTAGCAGTAAAATTATAAACAGGATTTTTATCTATATCTTTAACAGATTCAAAATGAAAAGCTAAATTAGATAAACCTTTAGATCTAGCTACCATTTCATCAGGTGTAGTATAATAATGACGTGGTATATAACATAAATTATGTCTAGCATATAATCATTCATATATAGTACCATTAAATTCTTTTTCTCTTAATCTAGCTCCAAACATTTCTAAATTTAATTTAAAATGAGGTACATAACTATTAGCTATTAATAACTCATCTATACCTAAACCTAAAGCCATACAACTAGTAACAGAACCACCTGTAGCAGTAATACCTATTGCAGTAGTCATTAATTTTGCTGCTAAAGTAGCCGCTTCATCTAAAGGAGAATTTCTAACTTCTAATTCTTTATTTTTTCATCTTTTTATAATATAATAAATTCTAATTACAGCTAAACCAATAATAATTATTATATGTAATATAGCTATATATAAACTAATATAAAAATATATAGTATCTAAAGGAATTAACTTATAATATAATGAAATTAAAGAAAGACTACCAAATATTTTAAATACAAATACTAGACGGTTTTTATTTAAACTATGAAAAGGTTCAGGTAATGCTGATTTTGTTACCCCTACCTTTAAACCTTTTCAGATTCTACTTAAAAAAGAACGTCCTTTTTTTCTTCAGTTTTATTTTTATTAATAGCTATATCAATTAAATTATTTTCTATTAAACTAATTAAAGGTATAATTATAATAAAATGAGCAAAATATAACATAGTAGATATTTGTCCAAATATAATAAAAGGATCTTCAACATGTTTAGCACCTAATTGCATTAAAACAATAAAATTAGCAATAAATGCATAAAAAGCTACTTTACTTAAAGGTCTAAATTGTATACCTCTTAATACAGATTTATCTAAAGAAGGTAATGCTAATAAAATAAGAATAGCACCAAGCATTAAAACTACACCAGCTGCTTTATTAGGTATAGATCTTAATATAGCATAAAAAGGTAATAAATATCATTCTGGTACAATAGCAGGAGGTGTTTGCATAGGATTAGCCATAACATAATTTTCACAATCACCTAAAGCATTAGGCATAAAGAAAACAAATATAGATAAAATAAGCATGAAAAGGAATATAGTCACTAAATCTTTAAAAATATAATAAGGAGCAAAAGGTAATCTATCATAATTACCTGAAAGACCTAAAGGATTACTAGAACCAACTGTATCATGTAATGCAATTAAATGCATTAAAACTAAAGCAGCTAATATAAAAGGTAATAAAAAATGTAAAGAAAAAAATCTATTTAATGTAGCATTATTAACAGAAAAACCACCTCAAATGAATTCAACTAAATCTTGACCTATTCAAGGTATAGCACTCATTAAATTAGTAATAACTGTAGCACCTCATAGACTCATCTGACCATATGGTAAAACATAACCTAAGAAACCTGTAACAATCATAGCTATAAATATAATAGTACCTATACTTCATGTTAAAGTTCTAGGTGCTTTATATGAACCATAATAAATACCTCTACCTATATGTAAGTAAACTAAAAAAAAAAAAGCTGAAGCTGTGTTAGCGTGTAAATATCGTATTAATCAACCATTATTTACATCACGCATAATATGTTCTATAGAATCAAAAGCTTCTAAAACATTAGGTGTATAATGCATTGCTAAAGTTACACCAGTAATAATTTGAATACCTAAACATAAAGCTAATAATGAACCAAAATTTCATAAATAACTAATATTAGAAGGTTGTGGTGAATCTATAATATATGAATTAACTAATCTCAATAAAGGATGACTCTTGAATATTCTCATAATAATTTTTAAATTTAAAAATTTTTTTTTAATCTTAATTTAATTTAAACATCTTTACTAAAAAAAATAATAGTAAAAAAATAAAATTTTTTATATTATTTAATTACATTGTACTAAAATTTATATAACATATACATTTATGAAATTTCGTTAATATAACCTTCAAGTCTTATTAAACAATTTCTAGAATTAGATAATTCATACTGTCTATTCACAATAATGTTCTTCAAAATTTCATAAACTTCACCAGACTCTGGACATCTACCTGATACATTAAATTGTTCATATATATGAATCAATAGATAATGTTTTAAAACAAAACCATCATTTATTGGGAATACTGTTAAAGGTTTCATATATTTTTTTTCTTCTAACAAAGTATTTATAAATATATTTACTTTTTCATGTTCCTCAGTCTTAGTTGTAAATGTATTTAGATCCGGATTACCTATAGTTTTAAGTATTTCAATCTTCAATTCTATCATTTCTTTAATTTTATATACACCCGGAAGATTAACCTTAGCAACAGTAGATCTTAAAAAATTAGATAAATGTTTAAAATATATATCAGGATCGTAAGATAATTGATTATTAAGATATGCTTTTTTCTTTTCTAGAAGAATCTTAATAATTTCTTCACTGTTCCATACCCTTTGATTCGTAAATAATTCTTGAATTTTAGAATTAAATGTAATAAGTTCATTATGAATCCGAGTAGCCTCGGGATCAACATATTGAGGATTTATTAATTGATTTTCTTGATTTAATGGTACAAGACCCTGATTATTTAAATCTGGCATATATTCTTGATCAAATGGATTATGTGGTTGTACATATTCTTGATTTAATGGTACAATATCTTGATTGTATGTATTTAATCCCATATTACCTTGATTATATGGTACAAGACCCTGATTATTTAAATCTGGTATATATTCTTGATCAAATGGATTATATGGTTGTACATATTCTTGATTATTATTTGATTCAGGTATTAATTCTTGAGAATTATTTACTTGAGAATTTAATCATTCATTAAATCGTATAATTTCTTGATTATTTAAGTCTGGCATATATTCTTGATCAAATGGATTATGTGGTTGTACATATTCTTGATTTAATGGTACAATATCTTGATTATAAGGATTTAATGGTACAAGACCCTGATTATTTAAGTCTGGTATATATTCTTGATCAAATGGATTATATGGTTGTACATATTCTTGAGGATTATTTCCTTGAGGATTTATTAATTGATTGGCTTGATTATTTAGTTGATCTCACGAAAATAAGGAGTTATTTTGATTGTTTTGAGGAATAAGACTTTGATTGGCTGGATTATTTTGAGGAATAAGACTTTGATTGGCTGAATTAGATCCTTGACCTCACGAAAATAAGGAATTATTTTGATTGTTTTGAGAAATAAGACTTTGATTAGCTGGATTATTTTGTTGACCTGTCGGAGTTAAGGAATTATTTTGATTATTTATTTGATTTCACTCAGTCGTTAGATTACCAAATTTTTTTACTTTATTTCCTTGAATTACTTGATTTTCTGTATTTTGTTGACCAAACCGAGTTAAGGCATTATCTTGATTATTTCATTTATCGGCTAAATTGTTTGATTGATTAGCTGGATTAGATCCTTGACCGTACTTAGTCAATAAATTATTTTTTTGAGGAATATTTCCTTGAGAATTATTTGCTGGATTGTATCGAGTTATTGCTTTATTATCATCAGAATTATTCTCCATATTTAAAGTTAAATTTTGTTTAAGTTCACTAATACTTGAATTTTTGTCAAAATTAGGAGATTGTAAATCTAATTCTCCTCCTCCTGCATACATCAAGTTAGGATTAGAAGATTGTAAATCTAATTCTCCTATTACATTTAATAAATTAAAAATAAATTCACTTCCACCATGTAACAAGTATAATTCATATAATTTAAATAATGTATCCCAAATAAATGTAAGTGAAAACATAAATAAAGGTAAATATTCTCAAATTACTGATTTAATGTTATTAATATAAGAACTAATATTAATTATAGATAAACTACTATTAATATAATAATTAATATTATCTATATATAAATTAAATATAAAATATAATAGTTCCACATTAAATATTAAAATAACTAAAAAAATAAGATTAATAAAATACAAAATAAATATTCAAAAACTAACTTTTTTTTTATCATTAAAATTATGAGTATAGTTTGATATAGAACGAATTTGAGTCCAATTTGATACAGAACGAATTTGAGTCCAGTTTACAGAACGATTTGGAATTCAATTTACAGAACGAAATTGTATTTTATTTGTACAAATTAAAGAAATTTCATTATTTAATGTTATCTTATCTTTTTTATAACTACTACGCCTGTCTATTTTAATCTTTCATCAATTTATATTAAAGTATAGAAAAACTAAAATATATTTAATGACAAAAGATAACAAAAATTCAATCATTCTCCAGGCATAAATAAAAAAAGCAAAAGGAACAAAGTTAAAATAGAGATAATTACAGATAAAGAATTAGATAATGAAAAATTAGATTTAAAATTAAATGAATCTAAAATATTTTTATTTTTAAAAATTTCAACAGGTGTTTGTATATTAAATAATTTACTACTAAATATATAAGAATGTGTATCAAAAAACATAATTTTAATAACATTTAAATAATAAACAGCACTAATAACACTAGTTAATATACCTATTAAAGCTAAAAAAATAAAACCTTCTTGTAAAGCTGCAGTTAAAACCAATAACTTAGCAAAAAAACCAACAAGAGGAGGTATACCAGCAAAAGATAATAAACTAATAGTTAAACTTAAAGCTAATGTAGGATTTATATAAAAATAACCTTTTAATTGACTTATTAATTGAATAGGTGAATTATTTTTATCTAATAAATTATTATGATCTATATTATTATTAATATAAAAATATAAAGTATAACCTATACCTAATAATATAAAGAAAACATTTAAATTTGAAATACTATATTGTATTAAATAAAATATAAAAGATTGTATAGATTCAACACTATTAATACTTAAAGCTAATAATAAAAAACCAACATGTGAAATAGTACTATAAGCAAATAATCTTTTAATTCTAGATTGAGATAAACCTAAAACAGTACCTATAATTAAAGAAAGTATACTACTAATTAATAAACTTGATGTTCAAGAATATTCATTTGAAATATAAATATTATTAGAAAAATGTACTAAATGTAATAAAATAACTAATATAGAAATTTTAGGCATAATAGCAACAAAAGTTGTAACAATAGTAGGTATACCATCATATACATCAGGAGATCAAAAATGAAATGGAGCTGCAGACATTTTAAATAAAAAACCTATAGTTATTAATAATAAATAATAAGGTATGTCTATAGCTATATTTTTATAAATAATATAATTTAAATCATTATCTTTAATAATATTAGATAAATTAGTTATAATATAAAAACTATCTAAATATGTTGTACCAGAATTAGCATAAATTAAACCTATACCTAATAAAATAAAACAAGATGATAAACCACCTAATAAAAAATAAGTTAAACCAGAAGATGTTGAAGATTCAGAATTTCTATAAAGAGTACATAATATATATAAACCATAACTTTGTAATTCTATAGATAAATAAACTGAAACTAAATCACTACTAGATATTAATAATATACTACCCATAACAATAAATAATAAAATTAAAGTATATTCAATAATTGTAAACTGTTCTCCTTTTTTATTAATAATATTAGAAACAAATAAATTTAATTTAGTAAAAAGTAACATATTTAAACTTAAATATTTTAAATATTTTCTAGGGTAAAAACCAGTTAAATTTAAAATAAACATTGTTAATATAAATATTAACATATCAAATATAAGATCTATAGATGTTACACAAAATAAACCACCATATAGACCTACGCCTAAGTTTAAATAAGAAATAAAAAGATTGTTATAACAAAAAAATATACAATAAAATAGTATAATTATTCCTATTCTGGAATAATAAATTGAAATATCTCTTCTTAAACTAAGAGAATTAGATAATAATAAAAAAAAAATAGAAGTTAATAACATGATTATTTATTTTTGTTTGTTTATAGATGAAAATATAGCAAATAATAATAATAATAAAATATTATTATCTATAGTATTAAAATATAATAAGAAAACATAGAAAATTAAACCTATTAATATATATAAAGCATAAGATGTAATAACACCAGTACTTAAATTATTAATATTTTTACTTAAATTTAATAAACCTTTTTCTAAACCGTATGGACCTAATAATTCAACAGAACCTTTATCTAATACTTTAGTAGTTTGTCCACCTAATTTTAATACAATATTAGTTATATAATTATTATAAAAAAATTCAATTAAGAATCGTTGATTAAATAAACTAAAAATATTATAACCTAAATTAGAAAATTTAAAATTAATTAATAATTTACCAAAAAACTCTGAAAATATTATACCAATTAAAGTTAAAGTTAAAGTAAAAAATAAAGGTAATAATTTAAATATAGTTGGAACAGCAAATTCAGTATCTAACATAATTTCATGTGAAGGATGTATAAATATACTATTATCAACAAAAAAACTTGTACCTAAACCAATAAAAACATCTTTAGTTAAATAACCAAAGAATATTGAAAAAATAGCTAAAATAATTAAAGGTAAATTAATAAAAATATTACCTTGATCTACATTTTTATAATTATTTAATGGTCCATTAGGATTAGTTAAAAATGTTAAATATAATACTTTTACAGAATATAATGTAGTAAACATAGCACCTATTGTAGCTATAAAATATACAATAGTACTTGAAATATAAAATTGACCATATGCTGATTCTAATATAAAATCTTTAGAATAGAAACCAGACATAAAAGGTATAGCAACTAAACTTAAAGAAGCTATTAACATTATTGAATAAGCTAAAGGTAAAAATGGTTTTAATCCTCCATATTTTCTAAAATCTTGATTATCTGATACTGAATGTATAACTGCTCCTGCACCTAAAAATAATAAAGCTTTATAAAAAGCATGATTAACTAAATGAAATAATGCAAGATTATACGATGATAAACCTATAGCTATAACCATCATACCTAATTGACTCATTGTTGAATAAGCTATAACTTTTTTTATATCTTGTTGAAATAAACCTATTATAGAACTAAAAATTGTTGTTATAGCACCTAATCATAAACAAAGTATTAAAACAGTTGAACTATATTCTATTAAAGGAGATGATCTCATTAATAAATAAACACCAGCTGTAACCATTGTTGCTGCATGTATTAATGCTGATACTGGTGTAGGACCTTCCATAGCTTGAGGTAATCAAACATGTAAACCTATTTGTGAACTTTTAGCCATAGCACCTATTAATAAACATATACCAATTAATGTTATTATATCTTGATTAAAATATGGAGCTAATGAAAAAACAGTTGAATAATCTAAATTACCAAATGATCATATTATTATAAACATACCTATAGTTAAAAAACAATCTCCTACTCTATTTGTTAAAAAAGCTGAAATTGAACTTTGATTTGCTGCTATTCTAGTAAATCAAAAATTTATTAATAAATATGAACATACTCCTACACCTTCTCAACCTAAAAACATTAATAGATAATTATTAGCTGTTACTAATATTATCATCATAAATGTAAATAAACTTAAATAACTAAAAAATCTTTGATTATGTGGATCATGACTCATATAACCTACAGAATATATATGTACTAAACTTGATACTATTAATACAGGTATTAACATACTTACAGTTAAACTATCAAAATAAAAACCCCATACAATATTTATTGATTCTGAATCAATTCATCTAAATAAATTTATTTCTAAAGGTATATTATTATAACCTACTTCAAAAAAAGTTATTACAGCTAATATAGTTGTTATTATAATAAAACTAGATGTAATTAATTGTGCTCCTTGTACACCTATTTTTCTTCCAAAAAATCCTGATATTATTGAACCTAATAAAGGTAAAAAAATAATTAATAAATACATTACTTATATTCTATTGCTATACTTCCTCTTAATCTATAAAAAGCTACTAATATACCTAAACCTATAGCAGATTCTGCACCTGCTATTGTTATAATATATATAGCAAAAGTTTGACCTAATATATCATCAAAATTAAGTGAACTTATTAATATTAAAAAAGTAACAGACAATAACATTATTTCTATTGAAATAAGCATTAGAATTATATTTTTTCTATTTAAAACAAAACCTAAGATCCCTATTAAAAATAATATTAATGATAAATTCATTAAACTTTTACAATTAAGATTAATTTATATATATGTGTGTTTATACTTTTAGTTCTTTTATTTTTTTAGTCTCCTAATTGATCTCTTAATCATAATAAAAATTTTTTTAAACTAACTGATTGTATTACTATAGGCATTGAACTATGTAATATACCACAAATTTCTGAACATTGTCCAAAATAAGTACCTTGTCTGTTTAAATATACAGATGATTGATTTAATCTACCTGGATATGCATCACATTTTATACCTAATGATGGACAAGCAAATGAATGTATAACATCTGCTGCTGAAATTACAAATCTTGTATGTGTTAATTCTGGTATTATTACTCTATTATCAACTTCTAACATTCTTAATGTACCTTCTTCTAAATCTGATTCTGGTACTATGTATGAATCAAATTCTACAAATTCTCCATCTGCATTAGTAAAATCTGGATATTGATAACTTCAATATCATTGATGACCTTCTCCATATATAACTAATGATGGATCCATTACTTCATCCATTAAATATAATAATTTAAATGATGGAAATGCTATTAAAATTAATATAATAGCTGGTGTTATTGTTCATATTAATTCTATTAATGTTCCATGATTCATATATTTATGTGATATATGTGATTTTGTATGTATAAAACTTTTTATCATTGTAATCATCATTCATGTTACAGCAAATAATATTATAGTTAAATAAAACATAATATTATTATGTAATTCTTCTATACCTTCCATTTGAGGTGTAGCACTATCTTGAAAAAATAAACCTCATGGTGTAGGAGCATCAAGTTTTACTGTATTTTGATTAATACTAATTAAACTTAATGTCTGAATTCAAATAAATAAATTTCTTATCATATTAAGTATTTAAATTTTTTTTTATTTTATCTTTACAACAAAAAATAATTCATATAAAAAAAAAGATAAAAAAAATATATATTTTTTTTTTTTAATCAAAAAAAATAATCTGATTATTTTAATAAATAAAAAAAAAAGATTATTCTTAAACTATAAAAAAATTTATACAACACACAAATTTATTATAATTAAATTAAAAAAAAATTTTTTATTAAGCAACGTATAATAATAAGAAAGCCATCATTAAAGCGAATACGCAAAATTACTAATTATTATTAAAATTATATTATAAATTTAATATTTGGTTTTACATTTATTTATATAAATATATTAAAAGGATTATATCTATAATTATTACAATTTTTTTGATTAATATCCTAATAATATGTTTAACTTTTTTTTTTATTATTATGTTTTTACTTTATAATTTTTTAGACTATGTATTCAATTTATATAAAATGTATACATTTTATATAAATTGTAGGGTATCGTGTTAGAATTATTGTTAATACTACTCATCTAATAGTCGTTGAACGTTATTAGTCTTTAATTTGTATTAAACTAATCTTCGCTGCAAATTTATCTATAAGATATTCTTGCAATTTACCCTATTAAACAGATCTATTCGCTTAAACCTGTAGCTTCTGAGAAAGCAAAACCTAAAATAGCATATGAGAATAATTGACCTCTAAGTGAAGGGTTTCTAGCAACACCTAAAATTAAAGCACCAAAAACAACACCTATTCCAACACCTGCTCCTATTAAACCTGTTGTAGCTAAACCTGTACCTATAATTTTTGCTGCTTGTATCATAAGAATAAAATAAAATAAAAGTTACTAAGGAAACCTTTATCCAAATAAATAATTACTAATTTTAGTAAAAGTATAATACTTAAAAAAGCTCTTAAGATGAATCGAACATCTATACAAATATTAACAGTATTTTGCTCTACCGTTGAGCTATAAGAGCTAAAATTCTTATCCTAGATTCGAACTAGGATCAAAATATTAGAAGTATTTTGCTCTACCATTGAGCTAATAAGAACGAGCAACATGTATAAGACTTGAACTTATATCAACGTGGCCGTAACACGATATTCTAACCATTAAACTAACATGTTGCTATATTATTTATATATTACAATTTTAATATTATTATATTCAAGTTATTATATTATTCAAAATATTTATTAATAATTCAATATTTAAATCAAATAAATCACTAATTGAATATGTAGTCTCATCAAAAGAATCTAATATAGATCTTTCAAATCGATCTGTATCTATATTTTCACTTAAACCAATACCCCCTTGATTACCTGGATTATTATCTGAATTATCTGAATTATTATCTGAATTATCTGAATTATCTGAATTATTATCTGAATTATCATCTGAATTATTATCTGAATTATTATCTGAATTATTTTCTAGATTATTTTCTGGAATAATTTCTATATTATTTTCTGGATTACTTTCTATATTATTATTTGGATTATTTTCTAGATTATTTTCTGGATTATTATTTGGATTATAATCTGGATGTCTTTCTGGATATTGTCTTCAGTATTCATCAAGTGAAGTATTTCATTCATCTGTTCAATCTTGTTCAGTTTCTTCTTCAGGTATTAATATAATTATTTCTTCTTCGTCTTCAATATCAGGTGTTAAATTTACTGGATTTTCATCAAGTTGATATGGTATTGGTGTTTCTTTTTCATCTTCGTATCGATGTTTAGATAAATATAGATCCAATATTAATTCATTAATATCTAAATATATAATATTTAAATACTTAACAATAATAATAATAATTAATACAAAATTTAAAAATAAATAAATAAATAATATTATAAATAAATATAAATAATTAAATAAAAAATAATTTATTATAAAAAAAAGAAAAATAGTTGAAACAATAAGAGAAGTCATTCAATTGAAAAAGTCTGAACTTATATTTAATATGTATTTTAAAATATTTAACATCTTTACTTTATTATGATTGTATAGGTAAACTTACAAATGCATGAGGCTTAGGTGGACTATTTAAACATCATTCTAAAGAACTATTATTTCTATTAAATAATGTTTGGAATAAATCACTAAAATATTGTGGAGTTAATCAAGGATATCTTGATACAGGTGAACCTTGAGTTAATTGTAAGTATAATATATTTAAGAAATATCAAGTAGCTACAACACTAATTATTGAACCAAAACTACTTATTAAATTTCAACCGGCAAAGGCATCAGGATAATCACCGATACGTCTAGGCATACCCTGCAGACCTAAGAAATGTTGAGGGAAGAAAGTTAAATTAACACCTATAAAAAGAAGTCAGAAATGTACTTTACCTGCAAAAATGTCATAAGATAAACCTAATAATTTTGGTATTCAGAAGTATCAACCACTAAATAAAGCAAAAACAGCACCCATAGAAAGTACATAATGGAAATGAGCAACAACATAATAAGTATCATGAAAAGCAATATCAAGTGAAGCATTAGCTAAAACAACACCACTTAAACCACCAATAGTAAACATAACAACAAAACCTAAAGCAAATAACATAGCAGGTGTTAAATGTAAAGAACCACCATAACAAGTAGCTAATCAACTAAATATTTTAATACCTGTAGGTACAGCAATAATTAATGTAGCAGCTGTAAAATAAGCTCTAGTATCAACATCTAAACCAACTGTATACATATGATGACTTCAAACAACAAAACCTAATATACCAATAGACATCATAGCATAAACCATACCAAGATAACCAAATACATTTTTACTTGAACTTGCAGAAATTACAGTACTAATAATACCAAAACCTGGTACAATTAAAATATAAACTTCAGGATGTCCAAAGAATCAGAAAAGATGTTGGTATAAAATAGGATCACCACCACCAGCTAATTCAAAAAAAGATGTATTAAAATTTCTATCAGTTAATAACATTGTTATTGCACCAGCTAATACAGGTAAAGATAATAATAATAAAACAGCTGTTATTAATACAGCTCAACCAAATAAAGCTAATTTATGTAAACGTATACCAGGACTTCTCATATTAATTATTGTTGTAATAAAATTCATAGCACCTAAAAGAGAACTAATACCACTTAAATGTAAACCAAATATAGCTAAATCTACACTGGGACCACTATGACTTTGTATACTTGATAAAGGAGGATATAATGTTCAACCTGTACCTGCACCATTTTCTATTATAGAAGCAAATATAAATAATAATAAACTAGGTATTAATAATCAAAAACTTATATTATTTAATCTTGGAAATGCCATATCTGGACCTCCAACTAATAAAGGTAATAAAAAATTACCAAAACCACCTATTAAAGCAGGCATAACCATAAAAAATATCATTAATATAGCATGAGCTGTAATAATACTATTATATAATTGATTATCAGCTATATATTGTACACCAGGAGCAGATAATTCTAATCTAATTAAAACAGAAAAAGCTGTTCCAATTAAACCTGAAAATAATGCAAACATAAGATATAAGGTACCAATATCTTTAGCATTTGTTGATAAAAATCATCTTTCTTTTCACATTGTTATATTAAACATCTGCGGCTGAATCACACTTAGATTTTTATTTTGCTACTAAGCATATTTAATTTTAAAGTTAAAATTGTAATTTGAATTTTAGTTAATATATCAATAATAAAATTAAAATATTAATTAATTGAACATTTAAGAATATATAGAAAAAAAAAAATTAGTTTAAGAGGTATATATCTTTATAAATGTATTAACTATTTATAAATAAATATATCCTAAGGGTGGATACCTTGATTTGAACAAGGATATACTATGCCACATACAGATGTTCTACCATTGAACTATACCCACCAGAATATTTGAGTTTATATTAAATACTATAATATAATTAACTCCAGCCTGAGGAGAAAATCGAATTCTCATTCTTAATTCATGAAATTATTGTTCTACCATTAAACTACTCGGGCCTATTGAATAGCTATTAATTTTAATTAATAATTTTTAAATGCAATATATACATAAAAAAAAAAATAATAATTTGTTTAATTTCTAACAATATTATGTTGGAGCGATTCGAACACTCATAACTAAATATCAAAAATTTATGACTTGCCTATTAGTCAACAACATAAAATTAATTATCTCTTATTAATACTATGTTATTTAATATATCAATGAAAAATAATTTAAATTTATTTGAAATTGCAAAGCAAAAAAAAAATATTAAATAAATATTTAATAATAATATTTTAAGCCTAATTATTAAGTAAAAAAAAAATAAATCTATGGATAATAAGAATTGAACTTATAAAGCTTCCGCCACTATGATCTAAACATAGCCTGTTTACCATTTTCAGCATATCCATAAATAATATTAGACAATATGTATAAGTAACACAGGTTGCTCGAAATAAGATTTGAACTTATAACCTAAACATCTTCAGTGTTCCGCTCGACCAATTGAGCTTTTCGAGCTAAATTTTCTGGAGTTATCAGGAGTTGAACCTGAATAAAAGACTTGCAAAGTCTTTGTTTTACCAATTAAACCATAACCCCAAATATCCGAGGAGGGATTTGAACCCACACGATTCTATCAATAAAACTTAAGCTTATCCTGTCTACCATTTTCAGCACTCGGACTAAGGCTAAAATGATTTGAACATTTATAAGAACTATTATGAGCAGTTGGCTTTACCATTAAGCTATAGCCTTTATGTACGGATTTAGGACTTGAACCTAAATAAATTGATCATGAGTCAATTATGTTACTATTACATCAATCCGTATTAAGAAATAGGTGACTCGAACACCTAACAAACCACGTGTAAAATGGCCACTCTACCAATTGAGTTAATTTCTTGTAACCCAAGAGAGACTTGAACTCTCGCACTAACAGTGAAAATGTTATGTCTTAACCAACTTGACCATTGGGTCAGCCCAGTGCAAGTATCGCACTTACTTAAACCGATTACAAAACGGTTGCATTACTTTTATGCTAACCAGGCTAATTTTTTAATATATGTGTTATATTTAGTATAATAATAAATTAGTACTTTATGTCTAAAAAAAATTAATATTCTTACAACTAAAGCCTATAACGTAATATTTTATTACGTTTATATAAGAGTATAATATAATAAGCTTCGCGCTTAAATGCTTTCAGCACTTATCTATAACTGACTTAGCTTTCCTGCCATGCTTAATAAACATATATAAATCCTTTAATAAAAGAAAGTATACATAATCATTACTTTAGTGATAGCAAACTAGTTATTAACATTACTAAACAACAGGTAAACCATAGGTCAACATACCCAACTCCTTTCGTACGAAGGGCCTATTTATCTTTTACTCTGTATCCCTCTAGAAGATAAAAACCATACTGTCTCACGACGTATTAAACCCAGCTCATGTAGCTCTTTAATCGACGAACAGTCGAACCCTTCATGATTTCTACTTTCATGTGGATGAGCTAAGCCGACATCGAGGTGCCAAACCGCGCACTCAATTTGTACTCTCTTGCGCAAATTAGCCTGTTCAATTATGTTATCATAAAAGCTATTTATCTTTTATTTCCTTTTATTTCAAAAAGGTTCAGACTATTTCATCATCTTTATAAACTATTTAAATCTTTAAGGATTATTTATTTACCACTTATTCAACCTTTAATTCCATAAGCACCTACACGTGTTACAGAATTTAATTTTGTATATTCTAAATTAGGTCTAATATTACCTCTTATTAATGCTGAAGATTCAAAATTTTTTGAAGATTGAATATTAATTAAATTTCCTTTATATTTTAATTTAGATATAGATCTTGAAGCAGTAAAACGTTTAGTTAATCTACCTTTTACTTCTAATCTTACACCAGAAATTTTTTTATATTTAACATTATCTAATACTATACTTTTTAAATATTCTGAATCACTTAAAACATTAATATTTTCTAACTCATTAATTTTTTCTAATATCTTAGCTTTTTTTACAGATCTAGACATTGAAGCTAATAATCTTCTTTTTTTTACACTAAGTTTTAATAATAATATTTTAGTAAATATATCACTATTTAAATAATGATATTTTAAATTAATAAAATTAAATTGTATATTTTTTTTATATATTTTTTTAATTAAATTTGTTAAATTATGTAAATAATAATTATTAAATTTAGATTTATTTATAAAAATTAATAAATTAAGATATAAACAATTAAAATCTTTAATTAAAGATTTTTTTATATATATTTTATATAAATTTAATCTTACTTTATTAACTTTATCTTTATCATTTAATATTCTTAATAATATACTTTTTAATGCTGATTCTCTATTAAAGATTTTTAAACTTCTTTTTTTAATTATATATAATTTTTTTAAAATTATAGAATTTCTAATAACATATAATTTTAAATATTTTTTTTTTAGTACATTCATATAAGTTATTAATTGTCTATTATAAAAATAAATTGTTATATTAATTAAATCATTTGTATGTTTAAATTGTCCTAAACTTATTAATATTTTATTTTTTGATATAAAATGTTTTTTTTTTGAAAAATTTTTATTAAGTCTTATTTTTTTTTCATATTTTAAGTTATATAAATTAAAATAACCAGTAATTAATTTATTAATTAATTTGTTAGCTTCAAAAATATTATTTAAACTATTTTTATTAAAAGAATAAATACTATTTTTTCAATCTCTAACAATAGGTACATATTTATTAGGTCATATATTTCTGTGTTTAACATTTAATTTCAAACTCTTATAAGAATTTTTTAATTTAGATTTTATTATATTTAACATAATATATTTAAAGAATGTTATTAATTTAATTTAATTAAATAATAACACAGTTTAATAAAATATTAAAACTATTTCATTAATTAAATATTAATAATTATAAAGATATATAAATATATCAAATATTAAATAAAATAGATTATAAAGATGTTGGGTATTAAAAAAAGGATTATTATTAGCTTTATTCACCTTTTAGTCGTTGAACGTACTTATTTATATTAAAAAGCTTAAATAAGTTTCGCTTCAAATAGACTTTAAATTGTAAAACAAATAAAGTTATTTTTGAAATTAACCCAAATTATTACCAATATTTTTTAATATTGGAGGACTAACAAGTAATCCCTAGCGTAACTTTTTCATAAATCCAAGACCTTTCCTTTATGTATCTTGTGATCATATGCCCCGCTTACGCGACTGATAGACTTGTATGTCAAACAGTAAAGCAAGATTTAGCCATTAAACTTTTAAAGTAAAAAAAAACATCATATTAATAAGTAAAATTTCTCTATTAATATGACTAAAATATTAATATAATTATATTAATATTTTATTTACATCTATTTACCATATAGTTAAAATCTTACTTAAAAATTTAAATTTAAAAACTTAATCCAACAATAACTGGATAATTAATAATAATTAATTACAAAATAAATAATCAACTTATAAATATATAAGTTAATTTTTGTAAATTATAATTTACAAAAATACAATATGAACTTTGGATATACCCAGGTACTTTTTATGGGATCTGTGCCCCGCATAAACTGCCTTCCTATCATTAAGAATATAATAGAACAAATAAAGGTGTTTCAATTACAAAAATATTACCTTATACACTGGAAATTATCAAATTATATCATAATAGGTAACAGTAAAGCTGCAAAGGGTCTTCTTGTCTATCTAGAGGTAAGCAGCATCTGCACTGCTAATTCAATTTCACTGAGCCAATCATCGAGACAGCTGTTGTATCGTTATGTCATTCATGCAAAGACCGCATTTAACGGCCAAGGTATTCCGCTACCTTAGGACCCTTATAGATAAGGCCGCCATTAATCGGGGTTTCCATCAGAACCTAATAAAAATTATTAAGCAAAATCTGTTACCCTGCCGACATCGGGCAGACATCACACTCAATACTTAGATTTTTATCTTTGCAGAGTGCTTTGTTTTAATTAAACAGTCGTACAACACTATTTATGCTTCCTTTTATTAACTAAATACATAATATAAGTAATAATGGCTCTCCTTATCCCGAAGTTACGGTAGTTAATTTGCCGAGTTCCTTAATGATTGTTCACTCAAACGCCTTTGTATATTCTACTTGCTTACTTGCGATAGTATTTAGGTACGGTTTAATTTTTAGTAGTTTTGTTACATTTTCCTGAACCTTTACCACTAAATAAAGGTTTTGTTTACAAATAAAAAATTTTTTTTCATCAAATAGACCCTTTAGGGTCTATACTTAGATACCGAAATTTAAATAAAATACCATAAGCTTAAGGCGAGGAATTTATTTCCTTTTTCGTTACTCATGTCAGCATTCTCTCTTGGATTATCTATTATTTTTTAACTTAAAAAAGATAAAATCTAAGATATATCCAATGTTCCGCTACCTCGTATATTTATACGCACAAGGTTTCGGTATATTGTTTAGATCCGTTATATTTTCGGTATTATTAACTAAATAAAAATTAATCAGTGCTCTGTTACGAGATCTTCAAAAAATGGCAGCTTCTAAGCCTATTTCCTGATTGTTTTTGATAAAAACATCCTTAATTTCACTCAACAATAATTTTGGAACCTTATAACTCTTGTTCTGGGCTGTTTCCCTTTAGACATACAACCTTATCGCACTATGTCTGATTATTCAATATTCATCTTTGCCATTCCGAGTGCAAATACTCTCCGATAAAATCTATATGATCCCCCGATATACACAAAGTAAATTACATTGTCCGAGATCACAGTTCTGTACCTGCTAAGATGTTAATTAAATTACCTACTTAAATAGGTTTCGCGGAAAACCAGCTATACTAGTCAGTTTTGTCTTTCACCAACTTACCACAGTTCATCGAATATCTTTACAACGATAACTCGTTCGGGCCTTTTGTACCCTGACCATGGTAAGATCACTAGCCTTCGGGTCTATGTTTAGAAACTCTATTATTTTTTCATAATTGGTTTAACTGGGCAATTTTATTGCTCGCTTCTAAACATAACTTGCTGACCCATTATGCAAAAGGTACACTCTTTTTTTTGAGCTGCTTATAAAACTACTAATTCAAATTTTCCCTCACGGTACTTTTCACTATCGCTTATATATTATATTTAGCTTTAGAGGAAGGTTCCCCTTTTTTCAAACAAATTATATTCGTTTTACTTAAAAGCTTTTTTATTAATATATTATTTTAATAAAATCTCGTTTGATTTTTTTTCCTAAAGTTACTAAGATACTTCAATTCACTTCGTTTATTTAATTAATTTATCTTAGATTTTAGATTTATAATTATCTTTAATATATAGCTAATTATCCATAATAGTTTCTTTACATACTTTATATACATCCTACATAGTATATATATAATTTTTTTTATTTTCAAGTTATTATGAATCGAACATAACTAATCCTCAACCCAAATGAGGTGCCTACCCAGCCGGCTCTAACCTGTTTATTTCAGAGAATATCCGATTTGAACGGATGTGATTTTTTAAATCAAATAAGTCTCAAGCTTACCACCTTAAACCACTCAGTCAATTCTCTTGTTTTCAAGAGCACTCAGATTTGAACTGAGAAGGTGGAGGTTGAAGCTCCATATTTTACCCTTAAATTATACTCTTTTGATTCCTTAGCGAATTGAACGCTAATCCTACTCTTATCAAAAGTATACTTTAACCTATTAAGTTAAGGAATCTTACGGAAAAGAGATGATTCGAACATCTAAGTGTTATTACACAATATTTAGCAAATATCTCGCCTTGCCTATAGCAACTTTTCCTTTTACGGGTTAAATCGGCTACGATCCGATATCTATTTTCTCGACAAGAAAATCCTTTGCCAATTAAGTTACTAACCCTTTTTTTTTTATGGCTAGTTGAAGTTGAATCAACACATTTCACATGGTACGCGAATAGTCTACCGTTAACCTATAGCCATTTTTAAGACTTACAGGATTCGAACCCATACTATAATGATTAAAAGTCATATGTTCTACCATTGAACTAAAGTCTCTTAGGTTAAATTCTCCTTTGTTTATAAATTATTTATTGATTTTCGTGTAACATATAATCTTACAATTCAAGGTAATATATATTTACTAAATACATAAAATATAAAACTTAATGTTAATAATGTAAAAACTACTTGATTAAAAAAGAAAAATGGTATTAATTGTGGCATATTTTTATTTTTTTTTATTTTCACAAATTAAAGTTATAATGGATAAATTTATAAGTAATTTATTTTTTTTTTATTATTAATAACCTCAAAAGTAGATACAAATATATAATATTAATCATACAACATCAACAAAATGTCAATATAATATACCAGATTCATAACCTAAATGATGATGATCTGTTAAATGGTAACCAAGTAAACGTCATAAACCTACACTTAAAAAAGCTGTACCTATAAGTACGTGGAATCCATGAAAACCTGTACTAAAATAAAAACAAGAACCATAAACACCATCTGATATTGTAAATGATGATACTGAATATTCCACACCTTGGAATATAGTAAATACAATAGCTAATAAGATTGTTGCAACTAAACCATATAAAGCACCTTTACGGTTACCTTGGATTAATGAATGATGACTGTATGTAACTGTTACACCTGATGATAATAATATTATAGTATTTAATAAAGGTAATTCAAAAGGATCTATAGCATTTATACCTAAAGGTGGTCATTGTGCTCCTAATTCTACATTAGGTGATAATGAACTATGGAAGAATGTTCAAAAAATAGCTAAGAAAAATAATGCTTCTGATACAATAAATAATCCTACACCTAAATTTAAACCTCTTTGTACAGCATTAGTATGATTACCTAAATATGTACCTTCAGAAATAATATCTCTGAATCATAATGTCATACATCAAACTAAATTAATAAAAGCTATAATTAATATTATATACATGTTACTAAAACCATGCATAGTTAATACTCCTGATGTTGTTAAAATAAATAATGATAAACTATTATAAAAAGGTCATGGTGATGGTGATACTAAATGATAAGGATGACTTTGAAAATTTGTTCTTTGATCTAAAGACAT